CGAAATGAGGCGTTTCCAGCTCTAGTTTCGGATGAGCTTCTCCCAATTTTGTCTGGTAATAGACAGAAAATGTCTGGTAATAGAATAGGGCGGCTTGCTCTGACCAAGACTCCACTTTTTGCTCCGTCCATGGAGCGTATGAATTTCCTGGAATGTAGATAGACCAAAAGAGGGAATGAAGGGATAAGAATAGGAATTATAGTCCCATTGGAAAAAGGGGCACCTGTGGGAACATCTCTACTGACGAACCATTTCAATAGTAAGGGTGCTGCCGTGCCACGAGGCACGACCATAGAAGTAATGAAAAAGAAAAAGTTATGTAGTTGGACCATCTGCTCTATCCGTTCGAGTTTCGCTTCTCTAGATAAGATGAGACGCTAAAAATGAAAGTGTTCGCAACGCATACCGAAAGGATACCAATGAAGCCGACCATTAATGACTAGTTCGAACACCAGGAGCGGTCTGATCCCTGATTTGATCAAACAGACTGCTCTTAGAAAGATGAAAGAAAAGCGCACCCCCCAACCCCTAAAACCAGGGATATCACCAATACTGTTATGATTATCAGTTAGCCCTGACGGGTAGTGAGTAATGGTACAATAAAGAAAGAAGTGAGTGACTGGGAATTTGAAACAGTGGCCATGACTAGAGTGTGCAGTATGGCAACACAAGATACCTGCTAAGGTGCAAGACCCAGGAAGCTTCACTATTCCTTGTTCTATAAGTGGAGGGAAGAAGAAATGGACTACAGGAAGCTCAACAAAGCCACGGGGAAAGACCCTAGCCTGATCAAATGATGGGGTAGGGGAAGAGTTCTACTCTTTCTTAGATGACTACTCAGGTTACAGTCGGATAGCACCAGAAGACCTACTAAAGAGAACTATCAGAAGGATGCAGGGTAGTTACATGTCAGTCTGGTAAAGTGACCTTACGGGACACGGTTCAACCGTCAGGCCAGGCTATTCATGACCCAGTCGCTAAAGCCGGAGTGATAGATTGATTCAATCCAGCCACCTTTCTCCTTGCTTGCGTGCATCCCGCCGCCGGTGATAAACCAAATCAATACTTTCCAGGCTCTGGCTATTCTTCCTTGGTAGTGGGATAGCTCTTAGGTAAATCTCTTTCTGTTTCACCCGCGAGACGGTGAAGCTCTAAGTAGCCCTGAAGGGACAGCGGTTAAGGTATGACTCTTTTCGTAACTACTCTCATCCCCATCCCAGGAAGGGTTTAGCAAGCTTTTGAAGAACCTATCGTAAGCCATTTCCCATCTGGGGGTGGCGTTGTGTAAAACAATTCTTTTTCGGTAGCGTGGCGGTGTCAGCCAAAGGATTCCTCGTCGAAGGGAAAGCGGATGCAAGAGAACTCTCAATGGCAGCAAGTAGAACAGCCATTGAACTATATGGATAGCAACTCCCACCGGATGGAGATATCTTAACTTTTTTTCAAGCCCGCTTGCCGGTAAGAAAAAGAGACAGCTACTGGACACTACGGGGACTGTAAGCGATCTAACAGAACTGGCTTGTTGAACGACTAGAGATATCAAATGAACCAGGGGACTGGACCTCTAGATGTAGCACTGGATGTAAGAAAAAAGTCGCAGAATAGATAGGCAAAGCAGCACTTAGCACTCCAACTAATGGCCTTAAGACTGTTGCAATTGGTACAACAGCTTCAATGGGATAGAAGGAAACTGGCTAAAATTATAAATGGACTAGTAAGAGACTCCAATGTAACCTCAAACTCAAATTGGAACCCTAACCCCCGTAACTTCGGGAGAAGGTTTCTGAACTCCTATCTATTCAACCTGGCCTATCTTCTTTCTAACACTAACAAGAGGACGCTAAAAGAAAAATGATAGCGAACTAGAAAGATACTGACAGAAGCAAAATATCAAATAATAGACACCGGAGAGAACGATCATACCAGATGATAGCTATCTTAGAGAACGCTAATTTAACCATCAGAGAGAGCACCCTATTACATACTGCCTCGCTCTTCTCTCTATCGTAGTTCTTTCTCGCAGAGTAAGGATTTAAATTTCTATACTAGTTCCTATGGCGTAAAGGAAAACATTTCGGCTATTACATCTATGGGTCAATGGAGTCTCTAAAAGAGGGGATGGAAGCAAGGTCCAATCCCATTATTCTAACTTATAATACGATCATCTCACAGATGAAGAAGTGAGCAAGCCTTTCTCTAGCTTTTTCTGCGGGGGAACTTGGCGTGGGAGGGGCTTCAGATGAGCTCCTTCGAGATCTCAAATCAGTCGAGTTACTTCATTCCTCTGGTTTATGGAACACTTACAGAATATCAATGCACCGGCTATTCCCCATCATGTGCAGCTCCTAGGATCACAGCTTTTATTGCATCAACAGCTTCTTCAATTGCTAGTCCTCCAACACCGCTTACGGATGAAGTTCCGCTTGCATTCTCTTCTTTTTCTTTCTATATATATGTCATATGCTTTCACAAAAGGAAATAAAGCTGGGCATAAAATGGTCGCTTGGAACTCCACTCTCACTATGGGACGGAGTAGCTTTACTTTTTATATTTATAGTAAGGGGAAGTAGGTCGATTGAATTGATCCCTATCCCTACCAGTCTTTGGAACTAAAGTGAAAGAACCCGGTCTCTTTGATATGTAGTTCCCATGGGCACTGACCCAGAAGAACCACATCTGTCTCAAGCTCAAGCCGACCCAACCTGAAGAAAACTACTGAATCAGAATCAGCTCTTGGGATAGGAATTCAGCCAATCTTTCCCATTTGAAAGCAAAATTCCCGGGAAAATGAAACTGTATCGATTTCAATGTCCGTCTATAGGCTAAAATGGACTTGCAATCAAAAATACGGGGTTTTAGCGAGTTGATCGATTTGAATGTCAGTTTATGGGCAGAAATGGACTTGCAACTCAAAATCCCGGGAAAACAAAACTTGCTCAAAGTAGAATGTCAGGTTATGGGCAGAAATCGATTTGCAACTCAAAATCCCGAGAAAACAAAAGTCAGAATTTCTCTCTACTCGGTGAGGAGCATGGCTTTGTGATAATGCATGATGAGGATTTCACCCCTTATCTGACTGGAGGTTCTAACCTGATATCTATCATTGAGTCGGGATCAGAGTTCACCCGCTTGCCCTAACCTAAGGCTTAATGCCGGCAAGCAACAGGAGTGCAGAGAAAAGTACTTTCAGGCAAGGTCGGCTAGCTAACCCCGCTACTCCTTTTCAGAAGTCAGGGTCTTGTACTAGTAGCTTCATCCCTCAAGAAAGCTCTTCAAGCCGCTGGAGAAATCCTTCCCTTCAACAAGCTATTGGAAACCAAACCAAACCAGTAGGCTATATGACGTAGCAGGGTAGGATAGCAGATCCGCGGACACGGTGATTAGACGTTGAGCAGAGCTCTTCCTGCGGTCTCACAGGCTCTTGCTTCCCGGAAGGTGGGAGATTGGAAAGCGAAGCTTCTGGCTCCTGGCTAAAGCCCTTGCGAGAACCTTTCATCCGCAAAACCATTACATCTTAAACAATAAGACGATAGGCGAATGGGAACACAGCCAGATAGACATTCAGCCCCTATACCTCAAAGGGAATCGCCCTCTACTCTAGGACTTCGAAGCCATCAACTGAGGGTTGATAGACTAGAAGAACGAATACGGATTCGAGTTAAAGAGTCTCAAGACTAAGCCTTCCACGACTAAGACACACGAACCGGGGTTCTTACACGAGAATGGATTACCTTCAGGCCGACTAGTTGCATTAGTCAAACCTACACGCTACCTCTCCGCTTCGAAAAGAAGGAATAGCGGATTCGCAAGTGGTTGAACAGCTAATAGAAGGCTTGCACGAGGTAAAAGCGTAGCGCTTATCGTTTAACAGGTACGTAGCCTATTTCGCTACTTCAATTCCGGCTACTCAATGAGAAGGAGACCTGCATTACCTTGTAATTGCCATTACAACTATAGCTACTGTAACAGAAGTAGAAAGGATAAAAGAAAGATACCCGGGCATGATAAAGTCAGACTGAGGAACAGACGTATAAATAGAACAGCCAGATAGCGGGAAGAAAAGAGAAGCTCCAATGGACATTAGAATAAGAATACGCGGGCTTTCCTGCTTGATAAGAAGGGGGACGGACTTCCTCTATCGCCTGCCTTGAAGCTCTGGCTTCGTTGATTGACTCTAGATACTTCACAACTATAGCTAGGCTTAAAAAAGCACAAGCTCTTTATGCTCTATCACTGGGGATTACTACTAAAAGGTAGGACAAAGGGGTAGGGTGAAGCAAGGTAGGTTCTCAATGGCTTATGGATACATAGAGGGAATTGCTTATAGACTTTGAACTGCAAGGTAGAGCTAAGGTAGACGATGGAGAACAAAGGGCTCCGTAACATCTATCTCAAAAGAATCTACATCGATTTCCCGTTTGGCTGTAGCCCGGGCAAGGGATATCTATTCTTATAGGAAGCGATCTGATTCAGCTGATCTTGGGTTGGCGAGTTGCCTGACACTCCTTCCTTTTATTCGTTCATAAGGACGATTCCCAAAGCGAACCTCCTTTTACTGATAGATCGGACCTCCTGCAATAGAGACCAGGGAAAGTAGTCTCAGTTGCACTCACTCAAAGCGGTTAATGAAGAAGTTTCCCTAGTCTATTTAGTAATGGTGCTATAGATATCATGAGCTGACCATGCCATAGCGTAGTAAGCCTACCTATCATCTATTCCACGTAGCGACCAAGGATGGGACTTTCCCTATTCTAACTGGTTGGTCGGAAGGGAATCGGTAGCATGAGCTCCCTGGAAACCGGCTTTCATTAGCTTCCTCGGTCTGATGGAGGGTACGTCTTTCTACGCCGGAGTAGGTGTATTCCATCTCCAAGCGAAAGCGTGGATGCAACTAAGAAGAAGAATCGGAGTTCACTAATGTCCATGTAGTTGTAGGGGGCAAAGTTCTAAAAGGAAAGATGTTCTGAAGTGAAGTCAGCTGACCCGCTCTCTACCTTCTCTATTGACCAATCCGACTAGAATAGGGGGAAACTACCTTCTTTATTTCCAATCAGTTAGACATGAGCAGGGAAACTACCCGATTCATTGAGTGATAGGTCAAGTAGCTTGTGTTCGATACCTCACGCCTTCACTTAATCCAAAAGCTTGCTTCGGGTGGGAGTTTCTCAATACAAGGATTAGGAATGGTAGTTGTAGATATGACAGCTCGCCCAGTGAAGGAACCCAGGGAGAAGCTTTTGTCTCTTTTGTTGAATCGACTCTTCACTCATGCTTTTCTGTTAAAAAGAAAGAAGAAGATATAGCCCTCGGTGCGCTAGGAAGAGGCTTTCCGAAACCATTGATTGAATGGTTGGTTTGGTCGAAAAGAAAGGAATTAGCTCTGCTTCGAGGAACTAGCCTTTTCGAATCGAATATAATATGATTTTCGAGATGTAGAAGGAGCTCCACCGATAGCGAAGGACGGAGTTAGTGCATTTATGCAGACACTAAAAAAGATTCCGATTCAAGCTCTGAACCAAACAAGGAATTGGGTAGTGAAAAATAAAAGGGAGTGGGAAAGCTCTCAAGCAGCAAGTACTTTTTATCCCTTCACATTCAAGTAAAGTATTGGGAAGGTATCTAGCCAGTGAGGCAAGTTAAGTAAGGAAATAAGGAAAGCAGCTGAAGCAAGGTGCCTAAGCCTTCAAGTTGCGAGGTCTTTTAGGGTTAGATATACTTGTAATCAGTTAGAAGAACTCGGAGTCTAAGATGGTAACAAGAGAGAACTAAGTGCAATACGTACAACCTACTAGTGACTAATTCCCCCCGGCGTCTTATTCCTGTTATCCCAGTAGTAATTGAGCAGGGCGAGGAGTAAATTTATCTTCTTTCTTTTCTCATTAAACTATGATATATGATATGGTGTAATTATGGATCTCATTCGTATTCAAGTGGTTTGCACTAATAGTTGCTCGAAATGGATAGCTTTGTTTCCGGGAATTCGAGGATACTGCCAATCTTGCGCTTCAACCAACCGTATGCTCTTTCATGATGAGGTCGAAGCCCTGCTAGCGAAGGAATGCATCCAACAGTGTTCTGTCTCATTGGTCCTCTCATGCCAGAATTTGCTCATAAATCCACTTTGTTCTCCCGGAAATAACTTTTTTTATAAAACATTACTTATGTTACGAGGAAATGCGCATTTGTATCATTTTTACTCTCCCCATCTCGAATTCTACTAATTTGATATGGGACTGGTTGTGAAGGGAAGCTTTGTGGGAGAAAGGAGGAAAAGGTCAGGCTAGTCAAGGCTTTACTCAAACATATGGGATAGATTACGAGGAAGCCTTTGCCCCGGTAGCCAAGATGAAGTCTGTTCGTCTCCTGCGATCTATTGCTGCGAATCGAGATTGGCCTCTGTTCCAATTATATGTTAAAAATGCCTTCCTGAACGGGGACCTACAGGAAAAAGTTTACATGAGTCCTCCACCCGGTTGTGTAAGGGGGGGGGAGAACAAGAGAGGTCAACTGGAGTGGAAGCCAAACGACGGGGCCGAGAATCTGTGATCGATCCGAAGAACCACTGCCAGATACGATTCTGCTTCCCCTTCGTACTACCCGATTCTTGCCCGGCTTTCTTTCGGCTTAAGTAATAAGGCTGCGGTGAGAATGAGGATCACTTCGGAACTCTAGGAAAATGGGCGTTTTAGGGCGGGATCTAAAAGTTCTCCAACGTGTTGCGGAGCCTTCGGCCGTGAGAGGGTCTTTTGGCTTCCTCAGGGCCGTGTGAAGCTTAGCTTGCTTTAGCAGCCACGTGATGATTCAAGATTCGTGGTAGGCGTAGGAGCTGGGCGAAGCGGTAGCGAAGCTCAGGTGGTGATGCAAGTGCGCGGTGAGCGTAGTAGCCCCCTCGGGCATGCTCTTTGTACAACCAAGCGAAGAGCTAGTGAGGGCCGGAATGGAATATCGTATGTAGTGTAGAATCGGATCTGAAGCTCTTTACTAGGATTGGAACAAGCGAGGAACGAGTGACCACAAGCTCCGCTTAAGCGCTCGACATGCAGTTAGCTTAAAACATGTTCATCATGTGGCCGAGCGAAGCGCACCTGCGTGAAGCAGCCTAGCATCACTTTAGATAGGAGCAGAATGGATGACTTACAACTGAAATTTCTTCGGATCGATATATCGTACGACGTAATGGAGATCTTGGTCTAGGTCCGGTGGTTCGCAGAATTCGGGACCTAACGATGTTCGATTCGTCACATGAACGGGAGCGGAGGATTCCCTCGTCTCTCCCTTTTTCGGGGAATGGCTGCAAGCAATCACAAGCAAGTGATTGAATGAGTGGGGGCTCCGAAAGCACATGCGGGATAAGCAGGTCTTTCAGGAGACGGTCTAAGGGTCCGGTCTAGAAAGAAAAGAGAACTCTCAACAAGCTGGAACTAATCAAGATCAATAGGAAGAGGAGTTAGCTATAGCTATAAATTCATTTTTTTGACAAAGTTCATGCCACGACGATCTATATGGAAGGGCTGTTTTGTTGATGCATTCCTGTTGAAGTTGAAAAAGAGACAAACACTCATGTTTCAGCTCCCGGATCTGCTTGGATTATCGTATAATAAGAGGAGCCGTCTTAGGAAATGACTGAACTTAAAAGACAGATGCCACCTCTTATAGGGAGTCACTTGTCTGATCTTGCGGTGCACTCACTCCCGTTACGAGAATGAAATGACGCCCCACCCCAGCTCGACTCGAGACCAAGACTCCTTCCTTACAACTCGCACCAATAGCGGCACTGAGCGGCCGGAGATTGATTGAAAAGGCAGCCGCCCCTAGCCGCCTACCTACTCGTGCTCGTATCTCGATCGGAGGTTAAGAGTGTGGTCCGGCGGAAAAACAGAAGTCGTCCGTATCAAGTGATACGTTAATTGCTCAGTAGTGCTTCGCCACTACCGTAGCTGGCGGAAATAGCTTAATGGTAGAGCATAGCCTTGCCAAGGCTGAGGTTGAGGGTTCAAGTCCCTCCTTCCGCTCTTGGCTTCGTCGTTTAGTGGTAACGAGTAGAGTAGGCATCGCCTCTCGATCCAATCCGTCTTTCCCTGGCCTCCCCAACACACTCTTGATACGAAAGAAACCTTTCTTAGCATCCAATTGCTCGACTCGATGGGTACTTCTAGTGGTTTGCCGGAGAAGCTCTTGTATTTATTTCTTTAAGGAGTTGGTTAGTGGCATAGACACCTCTTAACTCTAAATCTAATATTCAAGAGACTAAAAAGATCGGGAATGCACATCTAAAAGGAGAGGAACTTCACTCTAAGCTGGGGAAGTAATGAAGGGTAAATAGCGTAGATAAGAAAGGGCGTCGTTAGCGGGCTAGACAGATATTGAATGAAGAAAGAGAGGTAAATGAGACTGGTATGCCAGTTTCCATCTTGTTTTTGTCGGGGGTTTTGGCAGAATTGGGTTCTACTCCCATAGCCAGCCCCTTTTGTTGCGGCATTCCCCCAAGGAAAGAAAGATAAAGACGGGATATGCGATTTAAAACTTGTCGTCTACTTTCAGGAAATGTTCGGAACAGAGAACTTACAATAATACAACGCCGCATTCTCCGAAGATTGAGGAACAAGAAGAGATCTATTAAGAGAAAGATTTATCCGAGAGAAAATCTTAACAGTTACATCCAATCACAAACTACACGAAAGTTGCCCCTTTTTCATGGGGATTTACCCATCACAGAGATGCACAGAGGAACAGAACGAACTTCATATATCCCTTTTCTACTCAATCCAGAAACAAGATCGGACGTTATTCCGGTTCGTCTCCATTTTCGTGAAACTATTCCTCAAGCAAGGCAGCCGATAAGTCATCGAAGGGTTTGTGTGAATAATAGAATGGTAAGCATTACTCGTTTGAAAGTTTCCCACGGTGATCTAATATCAAATCAAGAAAATGACGCGAGAATCCGCGGTGAAGAAATAAGGAGATCTTTCTATATCGAAATATCAGTTGAAAAAAGAATAGGAAAATTCCTGGATCACCCGGTAAGAATGTGGAGAAGAACCAAAACAGAATGGTTCCACCTACTCAAAACTAAGCGGGGATGCCGCCTACTACTAAAATCCCGGTTTTTGCAACAACAGTTGCGTTATTCTATGCAAGAAGAAGACTTTGAAAGAACAAAGAAGTTTGGATCCGAAAAAGTATGCTTAGGCAGTTCCTTCGCTGAGCACAACAGAATGAAGAGGAATTTGGTGACTTTCAAATCCCTATTCTTATCGAAGAGAAGAAACGAGAAAAACCGATATCTTCCTACTCGAACAAGAAGTCCTATAGTTTACAACTCTTCTTTATATAGTAATTCGACCTATTGCTCCTCATCCCCCCATCAGTTTACTATGAAGAGAAGGAAGAGAAGAATCAAAAGGATCGAACTACCTACTCATTATTCGGAGGTGAATCATAGAACACCAAAAGCGGTGGTATTTTATGGACCTAACATAGGTCACATCCCTCACGACATAAGATTGAAAGATCCAAACCTTCCTCTTCGGAGCGGAAACGGACGCGGCCAAAACATATAAAGATCAGCGTAGTCGCTCATAGGGACATATCTATCCGGATAGAGGATAGTCTAGATCGATTCATAGATAGATTTCTATCCATATAGATAGGTATCTCCGTGGATAGAGATAAAGATAGGGATCCATCTAGATCTTGTTTGATTCACTATTTCCATTTTTTTTTCTTGATTCTATTCTGATTGATTGCCTTTTTGACGACAAGTTTTAAATCTTAATGCAGGCAAGGTACGTAGTTCTCGACCGTAAGGGAGAAGGAAAGATTTTCAATTATTACTTGCTGGGTCGGAGCGTAGACGAGCGAGCAGAGCCCAGGATACAGGGAAGCCCGTCATAGAGCAGTCGACTAGAAGTAGAAGACTGCTGGCCTGAGAGAAGGCGGCCTCCCTCGGGAAACATGGCCCAATTTATCTTCAGACTTATTTTATTATACTTGGCATTTCTATTGATTGGCTTTGATTCCGATCTTTGTTGGCTAAAAGTAAAGTGGACCTTTTTCAGCAGGTCTCTAAACCTCCTCTTTAGCCGGCTCGGGTTCGGGGGTCTGGCCGCCTTGGCAATCGGATTGATTTTGCGAGCACTATTCAGTGCCGAGGAAATCCCTCTTTGGATGTCTCCATCTGGGGGCTCAGAAGCAAGCGTAAACCAAGAGCAGCATCAGCCTTCCCCCCCCGGCGGACCCTCCGCCCCTATCCAAAATGGGTCGGCGTCGGCTTCCACTAGTTCCGTGGAGCAGCCAGCTCCGGCCGCCAAACCGTACATAGCCCTCCTTCAGCTAGAGGGAGAGCGGAAACGTATGATCGACGAGATTATAGACTTCGTTGCTCATAAATTGGAAGACCCGGGGCATAAGCGGGGTCCAGTTTATGAGCAAGCGCTACGCCTGGTATGGTATGAACTCGAGATCGATGGCAGTACTTATCAGGACGAACTTCGTAGCTGGCTTCATTCGCTAAAGGAAAACCCCCGACAATAAATACAAATCCATTTTTGGCTTATATAAGCCCGGGGGGATTTATTATGAAGGGAATACTCCTCCTGGTTATAAGCCCCACTACTAAACTAAGGTGGAAAAGCCAGGATGAGAACTCCAGTACTTAATCTACTGGGGTGGTGATTAGGTCCATTCCGTGGCGCTGCTGGATGCTTCTGATCAATAGAACAGGAAGAGGAGTAAAAAAGAAATTAGATAGAAAGTAAAGTAATGACCACCAAGATACGCATAGTGATTCGATCTTTTGATCACCCATTTTTGGAAAACCATTTTGGGGGGCTTCCGCCTTACACACGGAAGATTGGATTGCCTGAATCACGAGTCTTATATACTGTGTTACGATCGCCTCATATTGATAAAAAGTCCAGAGAACAATTTGAAATGGAAATCAAGAAAAAATATCTGGTCATAAAAACAGAAAAGCATGAATTGCGAAAGGAAAAAAATCAGTTTACATTTTCGTTCGTGGTCGTAGTTTTTGTGCTTTCATTAGTATTTGTTCTTTATTTATTTAATTTTAATTTATCTTTCTTGAATGCCTTCCTTGTGAAGGTTGAATTTTATATTGGTAGTCGAGTCCTATCCTCTGTTCTAAGAGGGTTGGGCCTCGCGGGGGGGCTTGCCAGTGCAATTGGATTCATTATCAAAGCACTATTCAGCGCCGATGAGGGGTTCTCCATCGCGCTCGGAATGATTCCTCACGGAGCTGCCGAATCCACTAATTCCTCTTTGTTTACATACACCAGCGATTTGTTGGAGGATTCGCGCAGTTCCGGGCGTAGTAGAAGTACCTCAACGGTCAATCAACCGCTAGCGGGGGAACAAGCTATGCATCCAGCTCTTCCAGTAATGCCGGAAGCTGCTAATCCGGCTCTGCCCAACGTCCCCTATCCGTACCCCCACGATTTTCGTATAGGGGGGGATAGTGTGGAATCCATACAGCAACGTTTTTTGGGGCGATTACCCTCTCCATCGGCCCATCAGATAAACATGGCCCTGATTGCTGCCCAAGACCAGTTCGAGGTCAAGGCAGATATCTGTCGGGTCATGGCGGGCCTTCACCCGGGGGGTGATTGGATGGGACGGGGTGCGCGCGCCCTAGACAATCCTCGTACCTTAACGGGCGAGGATTCCTTGGAGAATCTCCATGAGACCCTTTCCGACCTGCGGACCGCAGGAAGGGGATCTCCGACCTTCCTCAAGCTGGTCGCCAGAGTCCCTTTCCGCGCGGATGAGGATCAACACTCCGCCGCCTAGGACAAGGCAGGCCTACCTACTTCTTATTTTATTCTTATCTTACAAGAGTGTTATAAGCTAGGATGCGTGTGATAGAGTAACCCCTAGCGAGTATAAGTGGATCAGCGCTTCTTTCTTACCTAAGCAGTGCAGTGCCCTTAATTCAAGGTTTCAAGGATCGGTATCGAGATAGCAGGGAGATGCATTTATGGTACAGGTAGTACTGGACAAGCTCTTAGGGAATAATATCTTTCTTATTTCTTTCTTCCTTTTTTCCCATGACGACTAGGAACGGGCAAATCAAAAATTTCACTTCGAATTTCGGACCTCAACATCCTGCTGCTCATGGTGTTTCACGATCAGTATTGGAAATGAACGGAGAAGTGGTGGAACGTGCGGAACCACATATTGGATCACTCCAGTGCGGCACGAAGCCGCTGACGCCGAGTCGGCTCCTATGCCGCTAGCTATGCCCTGCTTGGTCCCCCCGCACGGTGGAGGTCCCGTAGCGCGTCACGAGCACCGGGCTAAGGGGCGGTTGAGCAACTCAAGCGAACCGCCCTACCTTACTACAACATAAGGACAGAAGGGAGAAGGTTGTGAAGGTGGCCTCGTTATCCACACCTCCGGTCAGATGAATGGAGGACCGACCGACCCGGGTTTTCATGAGCGTTGGCGGGTCCTGGAGTGCCTGTCAAGGGCGCTAGCGCATACCCCGGGGTGATCATCACCACCTGCACCTCACATCTCGGCACAGCGGAACGTGTAACCCGCCTGCTGTCTCATTCAACTACATTTGTTCCTGTAATCCATAGCCTAACAGAACGCAGCAGCGAGGGACAACCCGCCCATACAGCCAGCGGGGAGGATGGCACTACTGGCAAAGACCGTCCGGCGAAAACGCCGCAGGCGCGAAGCGTGGTAGGCCTGTGCCGGGGGAGCATAGCATAGGTAGGAAAGGGAGCCAGGACGGTGGAAGAGCCAGGGGGGCCGGGTCATTTGACGGAAATGGAAGGCTTTTCCCCTATTAGAGAAGGCCCTCTGAAGTCAAGGGGAAGTGCATTAATTCTTGGAAAAAGAGGGAGCAAGCCTATCAACAACAAAAATGAATTAAAGTAAATTCAATGAATAGATAGAGTCAACGGTACGACAGACAGCGCAGCCTACACGCGAATTAGCTTCCGAGGTCGAGCAGTCTCAATTTCACTACAGGATTTGCGAATGAATGCTGGGCCACCTCGAATGGCGTGAGCCGCATGCGGGGAGACCCGCACGTACGGTTTTTAGGGGGATCTGGTCGAAAGACCGGCCGGCGCCCACCCGACTAGAGGGACTGAGAAATTAATAGAGTACAAAACTTATCTTCAAGCTTTACCTTATTCTGATCGTTTAGAGGGCGATCGCGGAGTCACTGAATGGAGTCCTCCGTTTCTTTCGGAGGTGCTGACCCGCAGCGAGGCAGAGATGACTAAGTTACATATTGAATATGGCGACGACAACAGCATGTCGTAGAAGGAGATAACAGGTGGAGCCAACGATCCGCTAAGACTAACGTATCTACAACTCCATCCCCGAGCGGCAGTCAAACGGAGGCGTGAATGCAAGATGCCAGCGGAATGATCGGCCGGACAGAGGCTAGGGCTGCTTCCTTCCCACCGCGTCCTTCCTTGTGTGTCGGAGATATAAAGCGAGTGCACCGGAAAAGAACAGGAACTGGGTCGATCTATTCTATGGCGAAGCATCCGAAGCATAACTGCACACTCACACGATCTTTGCCGATAGATAGGAGCATTCGGTGGAACCGGTGAACTACACTTGCTTCTGGATAGATGTGTGGGACAGAGGGCTCGTGGTACCTGCTGCCCACCTTTCCTCCTCTGCTTTGATAACCGTGTGAACAGAGAGTGGGCAGAAGGGAAGGAGGTCCTCATACGGAGTCGCACACTTACTTGAGCAGTGCGGAAGACTGGGGAATGGGTTGAGTAAACTCCCCTGGGGCCGGGAAAATAACAGACGAAGCTTTACTTAGATAGGGCTGGCTGGCTTTGATTGGTTTTTTTTCTTAGTGATTGGAAAGGAGGGCGCCTGGGTATGTTACAAAAAGGGAAGGCAGAGGTAGTACTTCGAATGGCGAAACGAAGGGCTAAATAGCGCCAGTGATTCTCTGAGCCGGTCTGGATTTTCAACGCCTCGGGAAACAGGTCGAGATAGATGACAGCACCCTGGCACCTCTCTTCCGTACCGGGAGGGCAATCTTCTTTTATGGCCTTCACCTCCCGCCCGGCCCGGAAATAGAACCCAGCCCCCCCTTCAGATCCATTCATTTCTGTAAGCAGGGGGGATCCTGAGCTAAGCCTCCCGTCTATTGCATAACCTAAAAAAGCTATAAGCAAAGTACCAAAGGTGCGCTCCGCCCGGTGACTCAGAAAGAAATGGGTTTGCGCTTTGAAGTGATGAGGTCGCAAAGAGGGAAGTAGGGCTCCTATTGAAAGTGAAAAGCTTTCCCTCCCTCAAAAGGCGACCAGCTTTCAATACTGTTACGTTACGCTGCCATTTTTCCAATATCATTGAATAGCATGGCCTGCCTGGGGCTAAGGTCACTCAAGTGGGAGAGCCGTGTTATGGGTGACCTTATTGCACGGTTCAGAGAGCACTTGTGTATGTGATGCAAGTGAACGTGTACGAAAAAGCTGTATATAGGGTGAGTTCTTCGTTCCGTCGTCGACCCGATCTATGTTTCTACGATGGCCCAAGAACACGCTCATTCTTCAGCCGTAGAGAGACTTTTGAATTGCGAGGTACCATTACGAGCTCAATATATACGAGTGTTATTCCGTGAAATAACTCGAATTTCAAATCATTCACTTGCTTTAACTACTCATGCTATGGATGTGGGAGCATCAACTCCGTCCCTGTGGGCTTTTGAGGAGCGGGAGAAATTGTTGGAATTCTATGAAAGAGTCTCGGGAGCCAGGATGCATGCCAGTTTCATACGACCAGGTGGAGTGGCACAAGATCTGCCTCTTGGCTTATGTAGAGATATTGATTCCTTCACACAACAATTTGCTTCTCGTATCGACGAATTAGAAGAGATGTCAACCGGCAACCGTATCTGGAAACAACGATTAGTGGATATTGGTACTGTCACTGCACAGCAAGCAAAGGATTGGGGATTCAGTGGTGTAATGTTAAGAGGTCGTGCGACATGAAGAC